TAATTATGCTTCGTGATTCTATCATCCATTTTTAGGTTTTCTTTATTTAGTATTTCAAATACCTTTGGATACAAATCACGAAAATGTATATTTTTCCTCAAATGTGACATTGAAAGGAAAGGATTAAACCCTTTTAAGAAATAAAGTTTTGGATCGGAATATGAATCAAACCGAAAGACCCCTTAACTATTTCAGTCATTAATAGAACGAATCACACTTTTACCACTAAACTATACCCGCTACAATGTGATTATTGTATAGGAGTGGACCATTTGTCGAATTGTCGAACAAACGGATGAGACGTGATCAAGATAGGATCGGAATCATGAAAATGGCAGTGCGGGCGTGCCCCCCCGGGGTCTTGACGAAATAGGAGAAGAGAAAGCAGAAGGTTCGTTTAAATAACAAGTTATACCCTTTTAATTTTAATGGGGAGTCATTACTGACAGGCCTGGGGGGCCTTTGAAGTCGGAACAGAAAAATTTGTTGTGCAAGAATCCATATATAGCTAAATTTTTTTCACCTTCCCCATCGATTCTGTCAAGCAAAAAATCGATTCTCTCCCTCCTTCTTGAGAAAATGGGTTTTCTCTTTTTTCGCAGCCGCCTCCCCTCTTCATGCAACTGCCCATCTTATGAATTTTGATCAATTGGATCTATACTGAACTAATCTTGTTCCAATGAACAATTGAACAATCAAATCATAGTATTCATTTTTTTTGTCAACTTAAGTGTTCAAACAAAGCTTCTTTCTTGAAGAAAGAATGGGGTTATTATATCAAATTCGAATATTATTCTATTCTAATAGAATTATAGAAATATTTTTTTTATTCCAGTAAGTAGTAAGTAAAAGTAAAAAGAAAAAATAATCAAAAATGAAATAACATTCATATTCTAGAAATGGAAATAGCTCTTCTTGCTGCTTTAATTTCAATAACAAGTATTTTTGTTTTCGAATCGGGTCAATTTTTGGATCTATGATTCATTGGAGCAAAAAAAAGGAACGGCCTGGCTAGGTACTGGCCGGGCCGGGGGAACAAAAGAACCTTTCGGACGAAAGAAAAGAGGGATCTTTTCTATTGGAGATATCTCTTTCGAATCATTATATAAATGGGATTTCTGATACAATTCGTATATACCTTATATACCTATATAATAAAGAAAGAGAAAGAAAGACTTTTATCAATCTTTACTTGATACGTCATAAGTTACATATGAATTCTCCTTTTTTGCAATTTGGAGAGATGGCTGAGTGGACTAAAGCGTCGGATTGCTAATCCGTTGTACGAGTTATTCGTACCGAGGGTTCGAATCCCTCTCTCTCCGCTCCCTCCGCTCGCTTGAGATTTCTTTTTCTAATTCGAAAAAATCAAATCCCGAGCCTGTTTTTTTTTATCTATGATATAAGAGGTTTTTTTTTATCTATGATAAATGTATGGAATACATTTATCATAGATAAAAAAAAACCTCTTATTTGACTTTATTCTTCACGCCCAGGATTACGTCCTGGGTCATTAGATAGGAATCCAAAGATGAAGAGAGAAACAAAGAATATCACTACTGTGTAAACGAAGAGTTTGAGAGTAAGCATTACACAATCTCCAAGATCATTTTGGGGAGAAAGGGGGAATAGATTATTCATTTTTGTACCACATATCCCATTTGGAAACCAGGAAGTGGAGTGGTTTCTAGACAAGAAAGGAATTGGAGGGAATTCGTTTGTAATAAGATTCTGATTCCTTTCTTAAAAAAAATTCTCGTCATACCCACACACAATTAGGTATTGTGGGGGACCAGAATACCGTCTTTGCTTGATGGAGGGTCAAAATGAGGAAACGAGATGATACAGATTCGTCGTGGTTATCCAAGAATTTCAATGTTGGAATCTAGGGTTCGTAATGTAAGACTTATTCCATGTTATCAATTGTTAGAATCTTTTTTGTTTTTATCGAATAAATCATGAATGTTTCTAGGGCAGTATTAAAGATCTCATCGAAAACTCGCAGCAGCTTGCCAAACGAGGGCTAAGAGAAAAAAGAACACAGGTATGACTGGCATAACATCTATGATTGGATTGAAAAAAGCATAAGCCTCAGGCAATTTGGCGAAGAAAAAACTACTCGAATGAAGGGCAGAATTAAGACAGATACAGATCAAACTAAAGATATTAGGCATAACAAACATTTCGTTCTTGGAGATAATTTCAGTTTTATTGAGTTATTGATATAAGGGGAAAGGGTGAAGAAGGTGGGCCAAAACCTTTTTTTAACTCCCCCAATCAAAATCAAAGATCCTTCAATTGGCAGATTAGAATAGAAGGAATTATACTTTGATACAATATCTTAATTGAATTATACGTAATGATCAATGAATTCGTTTTGATTCCACATCTACACGCGCAGAAGCCCAGGAACGGCCTATTCCATAGATATCTGGGTTGGATTTGACGAACAAACAATACCGATATTAGTGTTTATTAATGTTAATGTCGTCGAATCAAAATCTAACTGGGGCGTGGCCAAGCGGTAAGGCAACAGGTTTTGGTCCTGTTACTCGGAGGTTCGAATCCTTCCGTCCCAGGCCGATTCTATCAGAACAAAGATTGTTCTCTTTAACAATATTTTGTTTCAGAGTTGCGTGTTGAATACAACGTGATCCAATCTGGATTTTTGATTGCTAATTCGAATGATTTTTCTCTGAATCATACCCCCGCTTCCCATTCCGTCTATCACAAACAGAATCTAGTGTCAATGACACGCGTATGGAAATAGAAAAAATATTTTTTTTTGATCTAGGTGGGCTCCTAAAATTGGTGCAAAATAAAAACAATTGGGTGCAAAGAATAATTGTAAATCAATGTATTGATTGTGGACAAGAGTCATATATTCCATTGACTTAACTTTTTTGAATTTATGGAATGATTTCTGAAGCAAATCAGAACAGAATATGTAGAAACTTAACCATGCCTATTGTATTGTTATTATTCCATTTCAGTGATAACAGCATTTTGGGTTCGGTGAAAAATCTCTGGGATGCCTTAAATATCTACAAATATCTACAATATTCACGACTCCCCCTGGTGACATCCGTTCGGTGTACCCGATGGATATGGGCAGATCATACTACCCCGATTCTTATTTTTTCAATCATATGAAAGAATAAAGACCTTCATCTTACCTTGGATGTGTCCTTTTCTATATAAAAACAAACGAATTTGATTTGTTTCTGGATCCACCTATCTGGTTTAAACCGTTGATGATTCAATCGGAAAAGAAACATAGATTTCTCTTATGAGAATCCAATTCTCATCTCTTTAATCAGTGAGATATCTACTCTTTAATCAGTGAGATATCTACTCAAAATTGTTAGCTAAGCGACTTCGTTGTGATTGCGCAGACTTGTTGATTGATTCAGAGAGCCAATTGAATATAAGCCTTTACGGGGAAATGAGTTTCCCCGTAATGATCCGAAGTAGGAGATTCTTTTGTTTATGTGAAACCATTTCTATTATAATGAATCCTTATGAGGCCTTGGGACTCACAGAAGTATGAGATTGGTGAATATATTCTATCGAGTCGCTTCCTGCCTTTTCGGGTCATTGGAATAGCTTTTTTTGGTTAATGATTCATTCTGTTCCGGTATTGGGAATCTAATCAAAGACCTTTCTTTAGTTTAGTCGTTCGAGAAAGAATTGGACCCTTGCTGAGACTTCTCCAGGTAGATACGTTACCCACCCTTCCGTATATAAAAAGTACGGAATGCTATGTACTGGTTGAACCGATGACTATTCATGATTCCATATTGAATCAATTCCATACCGGTTCCGAATTAGAGGAATGTTATGGTAAAACTTCGTTTGAAACGATGTGGTAGAAAGCAACGTGCGACTTGAACGACGTGATCGGATGTGGATTCTTACATCCACCATTTTCTATATGAATGAAGATGCTCTTGGCTCGACATCTTTTGTTCTGTTCCACGAGGACCTCAGTTTATTTTGTTTTGGGTTGTAAATAGTACATGATGGAGCTCGAGCAGAAAGTATTGATTCAGTTATCAGGGGGCAGGATCTAGGGTTAGTGTCAATCAATAAGTTGGAACGACTTCGTAAGTATATCTTCGATATAGAAAGGGTCCAATTCGAACAAGTTTCAAATCAAAAAGTCAAATTTTGAATTTGTCGCAATTAGTAAAACTATTTCGATCAAAAGTGTATCACAAGGGAATCAACCGTTCGTATGATTCTTCGACGTAAAAAAATACCAAAAGGTCTGTTGCTACCATTTTGAAACAATTAAGGATCACCGAAGTAATGTCTAAACCCAATGATTCAAAGCAAAGATAAGGGATCCCAGAACAAGGAAACACAATTGAAAATTGTCTCAATAACTGGATCAGATTGAGGAATCAAAATCTATTCTAGATGAGACAAACAAAAGAGGTTAGAGACGGCTCAATAAATGTCTAAGGATTTCCCTTTGAGTTCTTTAAGAATTACCCAACTTGAGTGATGAGTACGAATGATATTTCTTTTTTTTTTTTTAGCAAGGAAGAACGAAAAAAGACGACTCAAATCATGGATTCCATGAATCTATTTTGCATCTATCCATATACAGAGCAGAAATTCGAATCATTCTTTCTCGAGCCGTACGAGGAGAAAACCTCCTATACGTTTCTGGGGGGGTATTGTTGATCTATCCCAATGAGCCATCTATCGAATCGTTGCAATTGATGTTAGATCCCGAAGAGAAGGAAGAGGTCTTTGTAAAGTGGGTTTTTACGATCCGATAAAGAATCAAACTTATTCAAATGTTCCTGCTATTCTATATTTCCTTGAAAAAGGAGCTCAACCTACAGGAACTGTTCATGATATTTTAAAGAAGGCGGAGGTGTTTAAGGAACTTCGAGTTAATCAAACGAAATGAAATTAATTAAATCAAAAGGGCGACCAGGATTCGCCTTTGTGTAATTATTTCTCCAACATTCCCTTTTTTCTTGCTCCCTATTCACTATAGCTCCTATATGGTCTCATATAGGGATAAAGAATCTCTTGATATGAGACCGATAGAAAGAAAAAGGATCAAGTGAAGAGATGAAATAACTTGATCTATGAAATTGTGGGATTACCATCAATCAGCTGGTTTTTGTTGGGACTCAACCAACAAACAAAAACAAGGGGTCAATCTTGTTTATTGCACCTCGAGTGAATAAACCCGAGATCTTTTTTTTCCTTCTTCTTTCTTCCTTTATTTTATTGCTCCATCGACACTTCATTTCTTATCTATGTAGTGCTAATCCAACACAACGCCTTATTTTTCTTTTTTTTTTTTTTTATTTTATTTGTTTTCCTAGCATTCAATTCATATTGACAATAGTTTATCGATCAAATATAATTTGATCGTAGATAAATCGATCTATTTATTTCGGTCCCATAAGTACTTCACTTAAACGATTGGTTGGCTGGACCCGCTGTGACACAAGAAGTATCTTCTTAATTAATAATTAATAAATAATATTAATAAAAAATGGATAAAAGGTTAGCGTGGTCTAGCCATTTTTACATCTATCTATACTTGTCTGGGAATCCGCTGTATTTTCATCAGATCTGTTCATTTTTATGTTCATAATCGATCATCAGATCTTTCTTTTACACTTGTTGCTATGCTAGTTCAGTGTTTTGATTGGGTGGAGCAATCCAATCTCTTTATTATTTTATTCCGATCATATCTACACACTCTATTTATATTTATATTTATATTTATATTTATATTTATATTTATATTTATCCGGGTTGCTAACTCAACGGTAGAGTACTCGGCTTTTAAGTGCGGCTATGATCTTTTACACATTTGGATGAAGCAACGGATTCGTCCATACCATTGGTAGAGTTTGTAAGACCACGACTGATCCTGAAAGGGAATGAATGGAAAAAACAGCATGTCGTATCAATGGATAATTCTGAGAATATTTCATCCTTACTGGATCAGTACAAAATGTTGTTTTGATTCTTTGAACGGGACAAAATTAATTCACAGTTAGGTCGAGTGAATAAATGGATAGAGCCATATGGCTCCAATTATAGGGAAACTCAAAGCAACGAGCTTCTGTTCGATTCTTAATTCGAATGATTACCCGATCTAATTAGACGTTAAAAATATATTAGTGCCCGATGTGGGAAAGGGTTCTCCTGTGAGTGGATCATCGATTCCTTTTTTTAATGAATCCTAACTATTAACTATTAGTTACTGGATTGGAGACGAATGTGTAGAAGAAACGGTGTACTGATAAAAAAAATGCCTTCCAAAGTCAGAAGAGCGATTGGGTTGCAAAAATAAAGGATTTATAACCATCTTTTGTAACTATAACAAACACGAAGAATTGGATGGAAAAAGAGAGCATCCGTTGATTAGCCTCCCCGTCCCCGGGGCATCTAGTCTTACTATAGACTTTTACTTTGTTCCGACCATATCGCACTATGTATCATTTGATAACCCAAGAAACCCCCTCTGCCTGTGGTTCAAGTCGAATTTCAAATGGAGGAATTACAAGGCTATTTAGAAATAGATAGATCTTGCCAACAACGTTTCCTATATCCGCTTCTGTTTCAGGAGTCGATCTACGCACTTTCTCACGATCGTGGTTTAAATGGTTCGGTTCTTTACGAACCCAGGGAAAATTTAGGTTATGACAATAAACCCAGTTTACTAATTGTGAAACGTTTAATTATTCGAATGCATCAACAGAATATTTTTTTGATTTTTGTTAATGGTTCTAAGCAAAATCGATTCGTTGGGCACAACAGGAATTTTTATTTTCAAATGATATCCGAGGGTTTTGCAGGAATTGTAGAAATTCCACTCTCGATGAGATTAGTATCTTCCTTAGAACAAATAGCTAAATCTCATAATTTACGATCTATTCATTCAATATTTCCATTTTTAGAGGATAAGTTATCACATTTAAATCATGTGTCAAATATACTAATACCCCACCCCGTCCATCGGGAAATCTTGGTTCAAAACCTTCGCCGCTGGATACCCGACGCTCCTTCTTTGCATTTATTGCGATTCTTTCTCCACGGGCATCATAATTGGAATAGTCTCATTACTCCAAAAAAAACCATTTCTCTTTTTTCAAAAGATAATCCAAGATTTTGCTTGTTCCTATATAATTCGTATGTATATGAATACGAATCCATCTTAGTTTTCCTCCATAAACAATCTTCTCATTTACGATCGATCTCTTCTGGAGCCTTTCTTGAGCGAACAAATTTCTATGGAAAAACAGAACATCTTCTAGTAGTGCTTCAGAATGATTTGCAAAAGACCTTATGCTTGTTCAAAGATCCTTTCATGCATTATGCCAGGTATCAAGGAAAATCCATTATGGCTTCAAAAGGTACTCATCTTCTGATGAAGAAATGGAAATATCACCTTGTGAATTTCTGGCAATTTCATTTTCACTTGTGGTCTCAACCGAGCAGGATCCATATAAATGAATT